TCGAATTGTTTGGGATTCAGAAGTGAAAGAAATCATTTTATCTACTAATAGTGGACAAATTGGCGTATTACCAAATCACGCTCCTATTGCCACAGCAGTAGATATAGGTATTTTGAGAATACGCCTTAACGACCAATGGCTAACGATGGCTCTGATGGGCGGTTTTGCTAGAATAGGTAATAATGAAATCACTGTTTTAGTAAATGATGCAGAGAAAAGTAGTGACATCGATCCACAAGAAGCTCAGCAAACTCTTGAAATAGCGGAAGATGCTTTGAGAAAAGCTGAAGGAAAGAGACAAACAATTGAGGCAAATCTAGCTCTACGACGGGCTAGGACACGAGTAGAGGCTATCAACGCCATTTCATAACCAGTCGGTGTGTCCGAATAATCATCAATTTATACACCCTATATTTGGTTATTTTGTTTGACTTGATTCTGTCGATTAAATACAATCAAGCGAAATCATATTTTTATGATCACATTTTTATGCAACGAAAAAGAAATAGAATAGAAAAGATACAAAAAAAATATTACTAAAATCAAATGGGTATAAAAACTTATTAGATACCATTGACCGCGGTATCTAATAAGTTCTACCTACTATTGGATTTGAACCAATGACTCCCGCCGTATGAAAGCAATACTCTAACCGCTGAGTTAAGTAGGTCATTTATCTTCACAAAGAAAACCAAAAGGGACTCCTCCCGTCGATGGATTATAAATATCATATTACTTAGAAGCAATACCGATCAATATGATCTTGGATCATGGAATAGTCATCTTGACAAGAAATTATCTACATAATAAAATATGTATTACAAGCACTAAGGGCTGTAGCTCAGTTGGTAGAGCACCTCGTTTACACGCGCGCCGATGTTTTTCAGGGGAGTGCATCATGCAATCAAAAAAATTGATCTTATTGATAAATCGATGTCTTACTCGATAACTTTGAGGGAAGAAGAGAACAATAGCCTGACAAGGGTTCGGTCCGATTTAGGTGCCCAGTTAGGTGCCAAACAGACCCCACCGTTGATTTGATATATTGATAAGGTGAATACCTAGTCTATTCAATGCTAGGCTGAGTATCAGGGCCTCAAAAAAACCTCTTTTCGTCCTATGAACTTTAAGGTGTATGAAGTTTTCATATTTGATTTTTAAGTAGAGCGATAGAGACTTCATTTCACTTAAGTGAATCTAGGCCAGAGGCAAACCTACGTCAAGATAACCCCCCTTGAAAAACTTTGGTAGTGTTCCTGAATCTGAATCAACATAATGACTCAGAGCACATGGAGCCATCTTCTTATTTTTCTGTCAAAAATAAAAATGGCGGACTAGCTGATATTTCTATCAGTTAATGAAAGAGCCCAATGCACAAAAAATGCATGTTGGGTCTTTGAAACAGTTCATATCATTTTGATAATAATAAGTTTGATCTGTTTTACCGAGAAGGTCTACGGTTCGAGTCCGTATAGCCCTAGAGCCCTATACAATTCAAACAATTCAAAAAAAAAAAACGAATAAATATTCGAATACAAAAAATGGTCTCTTTTTTTATTTGATTTTCCTCGTTATTGTTTTAACTGACTGATTGCTTCATCAAAAGACAATCATTCCTATAAGCCCATTCATTGGGAAAGCAAAAACACATTTCATTTCAATGGACCCAATTGATCTTTTTCTAGTTGTGGATAAAAAAACCAACTTTTCCTCATTACTCTTCGTAGTCAAATTCATATGGAATTTTCCTCTTTTCCTGTCCGAAATCAACGAGTTAATTATACTACCCTTCTTTGGTATATCCAATTCTAGTGAATTTTGTATCATAACACGAGTCTGGTTAAAAACTCCAACCTAACCCAACCCCAATTTTGTGCAAAAGATAAAGTTTGAAAAAACTAATATCTTTGCTAATGCTAAGTTTCATTGTAAACATTGTCAACAACGTAAAATAGGCTTAGTATACCTTACTTAGACCTAGTCTTCTCTTTCGATAGAAAATCCTCCATTGGGATTGGATTCTAATACTAATAAAAGTAATATACCAAGACCCTTCTATTCTAAAGAAAATTCCTCTACATTCTCTTACATCTGACTACTTGTGACTACTTGTTCTATTCTAAACCACTAATAAAAAAGAGACAAAAGGACATATTCATAAAAAAGGGAAATTCAATCTATTCTATAAAGATAATCAAATAGAAAGGATAATAAAAATCGATTTCAATTTCGACCAATTTATAATAACTTTATAATAACTAATAATTTTATAATAACTAATAAATAGAATTCAAAATTCGAAAAAAAAAAATGAGAATTCTATTTAGAATCCCTTTTCTTTAGAGAGAATTCTCGGTAAGATTGAGATGAAAACAAGAGAATTTGGATAAGAGCAATAGTTAGCTAAAAAAAAGCAAAAGTTATGTACTAAAAATAGGATTCTAATCGATGAATCTTGAAAGGAACCACGCCCCGCAAAAGGAAACTAGATGGTTGGACC